TATGATGATAAAAAATTAGAATCGCCAAAAAATATTGGGCAGATATTAAAAAGAAGAAATGCTCGACTAATCCGTAAATCACATTATTTTATAAATTTTTTTTTGATTGAAAGGATATACATAGATATCTTTTTAGGTATCATTAATATCCCGAATATCAATGCACAATTTTTTCGGGAATCAACAAAAAAAATCCTTAATAAATACATTTACAACGACAAAGATATTTCTAATAATGAAACAAATCAAGAAAGAATTTATAAAAAAAACAAAAGTCTAATTCACTTTATTTCGACTATAAAAAAGTCACTTTCTACTATCAGTAATAAAAGTAGTAATAAAAACGCACAGACCTTTTTTGACTTATCCTACGTGTCACAAGCATATGTATTTTACAAATTATCACAACCCCTAGCCTTTAACTCATACTTATACAAGTTAAGATCCATTTTTCAATATAACGGAACAGCTTTTTTTCTTAAGAATGAAATAAAGGATTATTTTGTTGGAATCCAGAAAATATTTCATTCCAAATTAAGACATAATTCTCTTCGAAATTCTGGAATGAATCAATGGAAAAATTGGTTAAAAGGTCATGATCAATATCATTTATCTCCGATTAGATGGTCTAGCTTAGTACCACAAAAGTGGCGAAATAGAGTCAATAAACACTCTATAGCTAAAACTAACCATTTAAAGAAATGCGATTCATATGAAAAAAACCGATTAATTCACTACGAAAAACAAAAAAATTTTGAAGGCGCCTCATTACAAAAGGAAAAAGAGAATTTTAAAAAACACTATAGATATGATCTTTTAGCATATAAATTTATATCATCTAAATCAATTAATTATGAAGATCAGAAAAACTCATCTATTTATGGATTACCATTACAAGCAAATAATAACCAAGAGATTATTTATAATTACAGCACACATAAACGAAAATTTTTTAATGTGCTAGGAGATATCCCTATCAATAATTATCTAGTCGAAGATGATATTATAGATATGGAGAAAAATCCGGACAGAAAATATTTTGATTGGATAATTCTTAATTTTTGTCTTAGAAAGAAAGTAGATATTGAGGACTGGATCAATATTGATACTGACACCACTAGTAATAAATATAGTAAGACTTGGGGGAATAATTATCAACTACTTGATAAAATCGATACGAAGGGTCTTTTTTATCTTACGATTCCTCAAAATCAAGAAATCAACCTATCCAATAAAAAAAAAAAACTTTTTGATTGGATGGGAATGAATGACGAAATACGAAGTTGTCCCATATCAAATCTGGAACGTTGGTTTTTCCCAGAATTTTTTATACTTTATAACACGTATAAGATTAAACCATGGGCCATCCCAATCAAATTTATTCTTTTGAATTTGAATATAAACGAAAATGCTAGTGAAAATAAAAGCATCACGGGAAAGAAAAAAAGAGATATATCAATATTTTCGAATGAAAAAAAATATCTTGAATCAGAAAACCGAAATCAAGTAAAAAAAGAATCCGCAAGCCAAGCAGGTTTTGAATCATCTCTCTCAAACTCAAAGCAAGACAAAGATATTGAAGAAGGTTTTGTGGGATCAGACATGAAAAAAGATCGAAATAAAAAACAATACAAGAACAATACGGAAGCGGAGTTTGATTTCTTCCTAAAAAGGTATTTGCGTTTTCAATTGAGATGGGATGATGTTTTAAATAAAAAAATGATCAATAACATCAAAGTATATTGCCTTCTGCTTAGACTGATAAATCCAAGAGAAATTTCTATATCCTCTATTCAAAGGGGCGAAATGAGCCTGGATATTCTACTGATTCAGAAAGATTTAACTCTTAGAGAATTGATGAAAAAGGGAATATTGATTATCGACCCAATCCGTCTGTCTATAAAAAATGAAGGACAATTTATTATATATCAAGCCATAGGTATTTCGTTGGTTCATAAGAGTAAACATGAAATAAATCAAAAGTACCTAGCAAAAAGCACTGTTGATAACAAGAATTCTGCTGAATTCATTACAAAATCTCAAAAAATGACTGGAAATAGAGACAACAATCATTATGATTTGTTTGTTCCTGAAAATATTTTATCCCCTAGACGTCGTAGAAAATTGAGAATTCTAATTTGTTTTAATTCGAGAAATGCTGCATTTTGTAATGGGAAGAAGGACAACAGTCAAGTTTTGGATAAAAGCAAAAGAGACACAAATAAACTAATTAAATTAAAGTTCTTTCTTTGGCCTAATTATCGATTCGAAGATTTAGCTTGTATGAATCGATATTGGTTTGATACCAATAATGGCAGTCGTTTTAGTCTGGTAAGGATACATATGTATCCGCGATTAAAAATTCGTTAGTTAATGGTAGATTTGTTTTTCCTATATTTCCCGTAGCATGATCTATGAAAACAAAGAAATGCACACATGCATTGCCTTACATTCCATTCTGATACAAGATTCATTGACATATCAATTAGATCTATAAATGATCACCAAAATCTTCTTTTTTTTCTATTTTAGATCTAAATACATTTTTATCTTTTGTGAGTACCGAAAAGAAGATTTTGGTATACCTATTCGAATACAATTTTATTTGATCAAATTTGGAATTTTGTTAAAAATATTGTGTATACTAAATTAAACTGAATGGCATTATTATTATTGATCAATAAAACTACCTAACACTAAAAAAAGGATAGGAAAAAGTGGGGGGGGACAGATTTCATTTTATGGCAAAAAATTCATTCATCTCGGTTATTTCGCAAGAAGAAAAAGAAGAAAAAGGGGGATCTGTTGAATTTCAAATACGCAGCCTCACCAATAGGATACGAAAACTTTCTTCACATTTGGAATTGCACAGAAAAGACTATTTATCTCAGAGAGGCCTACGTAAAATTTTGGGAAAACGCCAACGGCTGCTATCTTATTTGTCAAAGAAAAATAGAATATGTTATAAAGAATTAATTAATCAGTTGGATATTCGGGAATCAAAAACTCGCTAATTTGAAAAAGCAGTTTGTTTTGAATTATTTGATTTATTAGATCTTGAATTTTAATGAACTTATTTTAGTTTTCAGCAATTCATGAAAGACTGAATCGAGGAAAAACCTATGAATATACCAGCTACAAGAAATGACCTCATGGTAGTAAATATGGGACCCCACCACCCATCAATGCATGGTGTTCTTCGACTCATCGTTACTCTAGATGGTGAAGATGTGATTGACTGTGAACCAATATTGGGCTATTTACACCGAGGGATGGAAAAAATTGCGGAAAACCGAACAATTATACAATATCTGCCTTATGTAACGCGTTGGGATTATTTAGCTACTATGTTCACAGAAGCAATAACCGTAAATGGCCCGGAACAGTTGGGAAATATTCAAGTGCCTAAAAGAGCCAGCTATATCAGAGTAATTATGTTGGAGTTGAGTCGTATAGCTTCTCATCTGCTATGGCTCGGTCCTTTTATGGCAGATATTGGTGCACAGACGCCTTTTTTCTATATTTTCCGAGAAAGGGAATTAATATATGATCTATTCGAAGCTGCCACCGGTATGAGAATGATGCATAATTTTTTTCGTATCGGAGGAGTGGCTGCTGATCTACCTCATGGCTGGATAGATAAATGTTTGGATTTTTGCGATTATTTTTTAACAGGAATCGCTGAATATCAAAAACTTATTACACGGAATCCTATTTTTTTAGAACGAGTTGAAGGAGTAGGCATTATTGGTACAGAGGAAGTAATAAATTGGGGTTTATCAGGACCAATGCTCCGGGCTTCCGGAACACAATGGGATCTTCGGAAAGTTGATCATTATGAGTGTTACGACGAATTTGATTGGGAAGTACAGTGGCAAAAAGAAGGAGATTCGTTAGCTCGTTACCTAGTCCGAATAGGTGAAATGACAGAATCCATAAAAATTATTCAACAGGCTCTGGAAGGAATTCCGGGAGGGCCATATGAGAATTTAGAAATCCGATACTTTGATAGAGAAAAGAATCCCCAATGGAATGATTTTGAATATCGATTTATTAGTAAAAAACCTTCTCCTACATTTGAATTACCGAAACAAGAACTCTATGTGAGAGTCGAAGCCCCAAAAGGAGAATTGGGAATTTTTCTGATAGGGGATCAGAGTGGTTTTCCTTGGAGATGGAAAATTCGCCCACCGGGTTTTATCAATTTGCAAATTCTTCCTCAGTTAGTTAAAAGAATGAAATTGGCTGATATTATGACGATACTCGGTAGTATAGATATCATTATGGGAGAAGTTGATCGTTGAAATGATAATTGATATGACAGAAATACAAGATATCAACTCTTTTTCTAGATTGGAGTTTTTAAAAGAGGTCTATGGAATTATATGGGTCCTTATTCCGATTTTGACTCTTGTATTAGGAATCACAATAGGTGTACTGGTAATTGTATGGTTAGAAAGAGAAATATCCGCAGGGCTACAGCAACGTATTGGACCTGAATACGCCGGTCCTTTGGGAGTTCTCCAAGCTCTAGCAGACGGGACAAAACTTCTTTTCAAAGAAAATCTTCTTCCATCGAGAGGAGATACTCGTTTATTCAGTATCGGACCATCCATAGCAGTCATATCAATTTTAGTAAGTTATTCAGTAGTTCCTTTTGGCTATCACCTTGTTTTAGCGGATCTCAATATCGGTGTTTTTTTATGGATTGCCATTTCCAGTATTGCTCCTATTGGACTTCTTATGTCAGGATACGGGTCAAATAATAAATATTCCTTTTTAGGTGGTCTACGAGCTGCTGCTCAATCAATTAGTTATGAAATACCATTAACTTTATGTGTGTTATCAATATCTCTACGTGTGATTCGTTGAGACATCAATTTTTCTCTATTTCTTCCTATATATTATTTTCTTTCTAGGAAAAGGGGTAGAATGAATTGAGTAGATATCTTCATTTTTTATTCATTATTCGGATTGATGAACTAAATCAGATAGTTGTATGAGTGAAAGAAAACAGCTTTTATATAAATTCGCAGTAAAGATATTGAGTCTCATTTTCTATGTATAAGAGTTAGAGAGTTGAGCGGAAATAAACAGAAGCAGAAGATACCGTTTACCCCAAGATAGGTTGATTAGTCATCCTGACTTGAAGCGGGCTCAAAAGATCAACCGTATTGAGTTTTCACTATCGTTTGTATGTATTTTCATATATGTATTACCATATTTCATACATGTATTACCATAAAGGGCGATTGAACAAAAACGAGTGGATAGGTAGAAACACCAAGATACGCAAAGGATTAGTAATGGAGATTATGTAAATTATCCAAAAGTAGACATTTCTACATAATACACAAAGAATACTAATTGGGGCTTTAAATTTGTAGAAGTGATCAGGCAGTACTCCCCACGATTCCGATCCAGAGTATGCTCCTATACGCCGATTAAATAAATGACTATTGGGAACGAAATAATCCTTTTTTTTTGTAAGTCCCCCTTTTTCAGAAACAGAAAGAAGAATAGGAACGAAAAAATCGAAAGGAATACAAAAGAATAAAAAAGATCTTTTTTATTCTTTTTTTCCTATATCCATATTTATATCGATACAATTCGTGTCATAATTCATGGATTAATGTACTGTATAATTTTTTTTCGTAAGTGAAAACGATGGGTTATTTATTTTTTTACAAGGAGTATTTTATTGAAGAATCAAGTTATTACTCAACAAAGAAAAATTTAAATGATTATGTAAATTTTTAAAGAAAGGATGAGATCAATTCAGAAGTACTTTTTTGCGTATTCTTTATTATTAATTATTAATATTAATTTTTTTTAAGAATTATTAAAACATAACAGACAGAATTCGATTGGTCTAATTTTGGACCGTATGATAGATTTTAATCTTATCTATCTTATAACCAAGCAGCTCAAGATAAAACGGCCCGGTCCTTAGATTTTTTTATGGCCCTTAAGGAGCCGTATGAGGTGAAAATCTCATGTACGGTTTTGGAATAGCGATGGAAACAGTGATGGTACCACCGACTATGATTATCTAATAGTTCAAGTACAGTTGATATAGTTGAGGCGCAATCAAAATATGGTTTTTGGGGATGGAATTTGTGGCGTCAACCTATAGGGTTTATCGTTTTTCTAATTTCTTCCCTAGCAGAATGTGAGAGATTGCCTTTTGATTTACCAGAAGCGGAAGAAGAATTAGTAGCAGGTTATCAAACCGAATATTCAGGGATCAAATTTGGTTTATTTTACGTTGCTTCCTATCTAAACCTATTAGTTTCGTCATTATTTGTAACAGTTCTTTACTTGGGCGGTTGGAATATCTCTATTCCGTATATATTTGTTTCGGATCTTTTTGAAATAAATCAACGATATGGAGTTTTGGGGGCGACAATTGGTATCTTTATTACATTAGCTAAAACTTATTTGTTTTTGTTCATTCCTATCGCAACAAGATGGACTTTACCTAGGCTAAGAATGGACCAACTGTTGAATCTTGGATGGAAATTTCTTTTACCTATTTCTCTCGGTAATCTATTATTAACAACTTCTTTCCAACTCTTTTCACTGTAAAGGAATATGATATTCACAACTTGGCTTAAACAAGAGAAATAAACAAACATCAAATTATTCATATATATTCACGATATGTTCCCTATGGTAACTGGGTTCATGAATTATGGTCAACAAACAGTACGAGCTGCAAGGTACATTGGTCAAAGTTTCATGATTACTTTATCCCACGCAAATCGTTTACCTGTAACTATTCAATATCCTTATGAAAAATTAATAACCGCGGAGCGTTTCCGCGGTCGAATCCATTTTGAATTTGATAAATGTATTGCTTGTGAAGTATGTGTTCGTGTATGTCCTATAGATCTACCCGTCGTCGATTGGAAATTGGAAACTGATATTCGCAAGAAACGGTTGCTTAATTACAGTATTGATTTTGGAATCTGTATATTTTGTGGTAACTGCGTTGAGTATTGTCCAACAAATTGTTTATCAATGACTGAAGAATATGAACTTTCTACTTATGATCGTCACGAATTAAATTATAATCAAATTGCTTTGGGGCGTTTACCAATATCAGTAATTGACGATTATACAATTCGAACAATTTTGAATTCTCCTCAAATAAAAAAGAAGTAAATCCCTTGATTAAAGAAAATTTTCGAATTACTAAGTACTAAGGTTTCTTTTGTTTGGTCACGCCCTACAAATCCCAACTATTCATTAGTTGGTAATAATAACGTCTTAATTTTGATTGAAAATCGAGTAATATATATAATTATTTCGAAATATAGTTTCTGATTGTAATTACTCTTTCAGATCAAGAATTAAATTAGTCCAATATCTGTACCCACATTAAGTCACATCCCTGAGGATTTCATTCAATTAGGAATTGATTATAAATCATAAAAAAAATTTTCTGGTCGAGTCTCAATAAGTTCATGAAAAACATTTCGATTTTTATCTCTTTTTTTACATATAATGGATTTGCCTGGACCAATACATGATTTTCTTTTAGTCTTTCTGGGATCAGGTCTTATATTAGGAGGTATAGGAGTAGTATTACTTACCAACCCAATTTATTCTGCTTTTTCATTGGGACTCGTCCTTGTTTGTATATCCTTATTCTATATTCTATTAAACTCTTATTTTGTAGCTGCTGCACAACTCCTTATTTACGTGGGAGCTATAAATGTTTTAATCATATTTGCTGTGATGTTCATGAATGGTTCAGAATATTACAAAGATTTGAATCTTTGGACCGTTGGGGATGGCGTTACTTTACTGGTTTGTACAAGTATTTTTGTTTTACTAATGAGTACTATTACGGATACGTCATGGTACGGGATTATTTGGACTACAAGATCAAACCAGATTATAGAGCAAGATTTGATAAGTAATAGTCAACAAATTGGAATTCATTTATCAACAGATTTCTTTCTTCCCTTTGAATTCATTTCAATAATTCTTCTAGCCGCTTTGATAGGTGCAATCGCTGTGGCGCGCCAGTAATAACTCTTAAATCTATAGAATTGGCAACAGCAATCCAAATTAAACTGCATTCTGTGTTATCACATCTATTTCTCTTCAATTCTAATTAAAGATTGTTTATGTCGAAAATAGAAATTATTTTATTCGATCTATTACCAATCTATTTATTTGTTCCGTACTTTTTAGATTCTAGTCAATTGAATCCGTTGAACTGTTGTTCATATTATATTGAAATGAATCAAAATTTAATTGATAAGGAGTTGGTCAATGATGCTCGAACATGTACTTGTTTTGAGTGCCTACTTATTTTCTATCGGTATCTATGGATTGATCACAAGCCGCAATATGGTTAGAGCCCTTATGTGTCTTGAACTTATACTGAATGCGGTTAATATAAATTTTGTAACATTTTCTGATTTTTTTGATAGTCGCCAATTAAAAGGCAATATTTTTTCAATTTTTGTTATAGCTATTGCCGCCGCTGAAGCAGCTATTGGACCTGCTATTGTTTCGTCAATTTATCGTAACAGAAAATCAACTCGGATTAATCAATCGAATTTGTTGAATAAGTAGTATTAATCATATAAATTAGAATATTCATAAATCCGAATTAGCATGTATTATGCATAATGTATGATCGTGTTTGCGAAAAAGTAAGAAATCAAAGTATCTTGGCTCCCTTACATGAGTCGGTCCAGAAGTAGATTGATTAAAAAAATTCTGGTAAATCATTGATTCATCTGGTGTCTAAATATATGATTCATTTATAAATTTACTAGATCGAAAATTTAGGATGTTTAAAAAATTTATAGATCCAATGTCACATTCAGTAAAGATTTATGATACGTGTATAGGATGTACTCAATGTGTCCGAGCTTGCCCCACGGATGTATTAGAAATGATACCTTGGGACGGGTGTAAAGCTAAGCAAATTGCTTCTGCTCCAAGAACAGAGGACTGTGTCGGTTGTAAAAGATGTGAATCCGCCTGTCCAACGGATTTCTTGAGTGTTCGAGTTTATTTATGGCATGAAACAACTCGAAGTATGGGGCTAGCTTATTGATACGTTTCAGAAAACCTTACTTGAATATATTTAATTTTTTTTTTTACCACCAAAAACCCGCGCTCCAAAATATATTATTTTGAGCGCGGGTTTTTCTGGTCCAAGTGTATCTTGTTTTTACCACGAATGATTTTCCTTGGTTAACGATAGTTGTAGTTTTGCCAATATCTGCGGGTTCTTTAATTTTCTTTCTCCCTCATAGAGGGAATAAGGTAATTAGGTGGTATACTATTTGTATATGCATAATCGAACTCCTTCTAATAACCTATACATTTGGGTATCATTTCCAATTGGACGATCCATTAATCCAACTGACAGAGAATTATAAATGGATCCATTTTTTTGATTTTTACTGGAGATTGGGAATAGATGGAATTTCTATAGGACCTATTTTACTGACAGGATTTATCACTACTTTAGCTACTTTAGCGGCCCGGCCGGTTACTCGAGATTCCCGATTATTCCATTTCCTGATGTTAGCAATGTATAGCGGTCAAATAGGACCATTTTCTTCTCAAGACCTTTTACTTTTTTTCATCATGTGGGAGTTAGAATTAATTCCCGTTTATCTACTTCTATCCATGTGGGGCGGAAAGAAACGTTTGTATTCAGCTACAAAATTTATTTTGTACACTGCGGGAGCTTCTGTTTTTTTATTAATAGGAGTTCTGGGTATTGGTTTATATGGTTCTAATGAACCAACATTAAATTTTGAAACATCAGTTAATCAATCGTATCCTGTAGCACTGGAAATAATTTTTTATATTGGATTTTTTATTGCTTTTGCTGTCAAATCGCCGATTATACCCTTACATACATGGTTACCAGACACCCATGGGGAGGCACATTACAGTACTTGTATGCTTCTAGCCGGAATATTATTAAAAATGGGAGCGTATGGAGTGGTTCGGATAAATA